CGGTATATAAAAAACAATCGATTTGAAAATTATGTAAGAAATGAAATGTCACAATATTTTTTTTATACATGTCAAAGTGATGGAAAAGAAAGAATATCTTTTACGTATCCCCCCAGTTTGGCAACCTTTTTTGAAATGATACAAAGTAAAATGTCTCTGTTCAGAAAAGAAAAATTACCTTCTAATGAATTTTATAATCAGTGGAGTTATAGGAATGAACATAAAAAGAAAAAGCTAAACAATAAATTTTTAAATAGAGTAAAAGCTCTCGACAAAACTCTAAATAAAGAATTTATTGTTATGAATGTACTCGAAAAAAGAACTAGATTGTGTAATGATAAGACTAAAAAAGAATACTTAAAAAAAATATATGATCCTTTCTTGAATGGACCCTACCGGGGACGGATCAAAAAATTGTTTACACCTTCAATCATAAATGAAGCTTCTATAAAAAATTACATAGAAAGGGTTTGTATAAATAAAATTCATGGTATCCTTCTTATTATTAATTACTTAGAATTTGAACAAAAAACAAATCCATTTGATATAAATGATAGAAAATCATTAGTAACAGAAATTGGTTATTTATTGAATTTAATCAATGAATTGGCTGTAAAATCAAGTTTAAATTTTCAAAGACTTTTTTTACTTCCAGAACACGAACAAGTAAGAATTCATTCAGAGGATCAATTAAAAATTTTAAATTTTTTATTCGATGCAGTTAGAATTGTTCCGAACGATAAAACAATAAAAAAAAAATCTATTGAAATAAAAGAAATTAATAAAAAAGTCCCTCGGTGGTCATACAAATTAATCAACGACTTAGAACAACAAGAGGGAGAAACCGAGGAAAGTGTGGTAGAGGATCATGAGATTCGTTCAAGAAAAGCCAAACGCGTAGTGATTTTTACTGATAACCACCAGAATACTGATGCTTATACCAATACCCAAGAAACTAATAATACTGATCAAACAGACGAAATTGCTTTAATACGTTATTCACAACAATCGGACTTTCGTCGAGACATAATCAAAGGCTCTATGCGCGCTCAAAGGCGTAAAACAGTTACTTGGAAACTTTTTCAAGCAAATGTACATTCCCCCCTTTTTTTGGACCGAATAGACACATCTTTTTTTTTTTTTTTTGATATTTCGGCGCGTATGAAAATAATTTTTAGAAATTGGATGCGGAAAAACACGGAATTTTCGGATTATACAGAGAAAAAAAAAGAAGAGGACAAAAAAGAAGAAGACAAAAGAAAGGAGAAAGCGCGTATAGAAATAGCAGAAGCCTGGGATAGTATTTTACTTGCTCAAGTACTAAGAGGTTTTTTGTTAGTAACCCAATCAATTCTTAGAAAATATATTATATTACCTTCATTGATAATAGCTAAAAATATAGTCCGTATACTATTATTTCAATTTCCTGAATGGTCTGAGGATTTAAAGGATTGGAATAGAGAAATGCATATTAAATGTACCTATAATGGCGTTCAATTATCAGAAAAAGAATTTCCAAAAAACTGGTTAACAGACGGTATTCAGATCAAGATCCTATTTCCTTTTAGTCTTAAACCTTGGCACAGATCTAAACTACAAGCCCCTTATAATGATCCAATGAAAAAGAAGGATCAAAAAAATGATTTTTGCTTTTTAACAGTTTTTGGAATGGAAACTGAACTACCTTTTGGTTCTCCCAGAAAAAAACTTTCATTTTTTGAACCCATTTTTAAAGAACTAAAAAAAAAATTAAAAAAATTGAAAAAGAAATGTTTTATAATTCTAAGAATTTTAAAAGAACAAAAAAAGTTGTTTCTAAATGTCTCAAAAGAAACAAAAAAATGGATCATTAAAAGCATTCTGTTTATAAAAGAAATAATAAAAGAACTCTCAAAAATAAACCCAATTATATTATTTGGATTTGGATTGAGAGAAATAGAAGTATATGAATTGAGTGAAACGAAAAAAGATTCGATAATTGGTAATGGGATGATTCATGAATCGTCGATTCAAATTATATCTCAGGGTTGGACAAATTATTCATTAACAGAAAAAAAAATGCAAGATCTAACTGATAGAACAAATACAATAATAAATCAAATAGAAAAAATTACAAAAGAAAATAAAAAAGGAACTCCAGATATAAATTTTAGTTCTAACAAAATAAGTTATGATAATAAAGTATCAGAATCACAAAAAAATATTTGGCAGATATTAAAAAGACAAAATGTTAGATTAATCCGTAAGTCACATTATTTTATAAAATATTTCATTGAAAGGATATACATAGATATCTTTCTATGTATCATTAATATTCCTAGCATCAATACACAACTTTTTCTTGAATCAACAAAAAAAATTATTAATAAATACATTAACGATAATGAAGCAAATCACGAAAGAATTGATAAAACAAATCAAAGTGTAATTCCCTTTATTTCGACTATAAAAAAGTCACTTACTAATATTAGTAACAAGAATTCAAAGACTTTTTGCGACTTATCTTACTTTTCACAAGCATATGTATTTTATAAATTATCACAAACTCAACTTATTAACTTATATAAGTTAAAATCTGTATTTCAATATAACGGAATGTCCCTTTTTCTTAAGAATGAAATAAAGGATTTTTTTGTTGTAACACAAGAACTATTTCATTCCGAATTAAGACATAAGAATCTTCGCAATTATGGAATGAATCAATGGACAAATTGGTTAAGGAGTCAGTATCAATGTGATGTATCTCATATTAAATGGTCTAGATTAGTACCACAAAAATGGCGAAATATATTCAATCAACACTGTATGGCTCAAAATAAAGATTTATGTGATTTATATGAAAAGGATCGATTAATTAACTACGAAAAAAATTTCGAAACAGATTCATTACTGAATCAAAAAGATAATTTTAAAAAACAATATAGATATGATATTTTAGCATATAAATCTATTAATTATGAAGATAAGAAGGACTCTTATATTTATGGATCACCATTACAAGTAAAAAATAACCAAGATATTTTTTATAATTACAACACACATACACAAAAATCATTTAATATGCCGGAAGGTATTCCTATTATCCCTTATCTAGTAGAAGATGATATTAGAGATATGGAGATAAATCCGGATAGAAAATATTTTGATTGGAGAATTTTCCATTTTTGTCTTAAAAATAAGGTCGATATTGACGCCTGGATCGATATTGATACTGACACTAACAGTAATAAATATACTAAGACTAGGGTTAATAAGTATCAAATAATTGATAAAATCAATAAGAGGGGTCTTTTTTATCTCACGATTCAGCAAGATCAAGAAATCAACCTATCCAATCAAAAAACCCTTTTTGATTGGATGGGGATGAATGAAGAAATACTAAGTTGTCCCATATCAAATATGGAATTTTGGTTCTTCCCAGAATTGGGGATACTTTATAATACGTATAAAATTAAACCGTGGGTTATACCAATTAAATTACTAGTTTTAAATTCTAATATAAATGAAAATGATAGTAAAAACAAAAGCATCGCCGGAAATAAAAAAAGGGATCCTTTTATATCAATATCGGAGAATTCAAAAAAATCTTTTGAATTAGAAAACCGAAATCAAGGGGAAAAAGAATACGCGGTCCAAGCAGATTTTAAATCAGCTCTTTCAAACCAAGAAAAAGATGTTGAAGAAGATTATACGGGATCGTACATGAAAAAAAATAGAAATAAAAAGCAATACAAGATCAATACAAAAGCGGAGTTTGATTTCTTCCTAAAAAGGTATTTGCATTTTCAATTGAGATGGGATGATTCTTTAAATAAAAAAATAAGCAATAACATCAAAGTATATTGTCTCCTGCTTAGACTGATAAATCCAAGAGAAATTACTATATCCTCTATTCAAAGAGGCGAAATGAGTCCGGATATTCTGATGATTCAGAAAGATTTAACTCTTACAGAATTGATTAAAAGGGGAATTTTGATTATTGAACCAATTCGTCTATCTATAAAAAATGATGGAAAATTTATTATCTATCAAACCATCGGTATTTCATTAGTTCATAAAAGCAAACACCAAATTAATCAAAGATACCGAGAAAAAAAACATGCCGATAAGAATTCTGATGAAGCCATTACAAAACATCAAAAGATGACTGGAAATAGAGATAAAAATCATTATGATTTGTTTGTTCCTGAAAATATTTTATCACCTAGACGTCGTAGAGAATTGAGAATTCTAATTTGTTTCAATTCTGAGAATAGACATAGAAATGCAGCATTTTGTAATGGGAATAAGGTAAACAGTCAAGTTTTGGATAAAAGCAAAAACTATAAAAAAAAACTTATTAAATTTAAGTTATTTCTTTGGCCCAATTATCGATTAGAAGATTTGGCTTGTATGAATCGTTATTGGTTTAATACCAATAATGGCAGTCGTTTCAGTATGGTAAGGGTACATATGTATCCGCGATTTAAAATGCATTAATAGTACATTTTTGCTATATTTCCCATACTATATCTGATCTATGACGACAAAGAGATGCACACACGCATTGTCTTACATTCCATCGTTCCATTCTGATACACGATACTAATTCAATGACATATCAATTTGATCTAGAAATGAATCAACAAAATATTATTATTTTAGGTCTAAATTTTTATCTTTTGTGAGTGCAGAAAACAACCATCCTTTATGTATACCCTTTTCAAATCCAAATAAATAAAAATTTAATTTTATTAAAAAAAATTATAAATTAATAACAAAATTAATATTTTTGTATATACAAAAAAAAAATGAGAGGCATTATTATTACTGATCAATAAAGATATCTATCAATAAAAATTTCTTAAAATAAAAAGAGGGGGGCGAGAAGATTTCATTTTATGGTAAAAAATCCATTCATCTCAGTTATTTCACAAGAAGAAAAAGACGAAAACAGAGGATCCACTGAATTTCAAATAGTTAGTTTCACCAATAGGATACGAAGACTTACTTCACATTTAGAATTACACAAAAAAGACTATTTATCTCAGAGAGGTTTACGTAAAATTCTGGGAAAACGCCAACGACTGCTGTCTTATTTGTCAAAGAAAAATAGAATATGTTATAAAGAATTAATTAATCGGTTGGATATTCGGGAGTCAAAAACCCGTTAATTTGAAGAGGCATTTTAAATTATTTGATTTATTAGATCTTGAATTTTAATGAACTTTTTTTCGTTTTCAGCAATTCATGAAAGAATGCATCGAGGAAAAACCGATGAATATACCAGCTACAAGAAAAGACCTCATGATAGTCAATATGGGCCCCCACCACCCATCAATGCATGGTGTTCTTAGACTCATCATTACTCTAGATGGTGAAGATGTTATTGATTGTGAACCAATATTGGGTTATTTACACCGAGGGATGGAAAAAATTGCGGAAAACCGAACAATTATACAATATTTGCCTTATGTAACACGTTGGGATTATTTAGCTACTATGTTCACAGAAGCAATAACTGTAAATGGACCGGAACAGTTGGGAAATATTCAAGTACCTAAAAGAGCTAGCTATATCAGAATAATTATGTTGGAGTTGAGTCGTATAGCTTCTCATCTGTTATGGCTTGGTCCTTTTATGGCGGATATTGGTGCACAAACTCCCTTTTTCTATATTTTCAGAGAAAGAGAATTAGTATATGATCTATTCGAAGCTGCCACCGGTATGAGAATGATGCATAATTATTTTCGTATCGGAGGAGTAGCGGCCGATCTACCTCATGGTTGGATAGATAAATGTTTGGATTTCTGCGATTATTTTTTAACAAGAGTTGCTGAATATCAAAAACTTATTACACGAAATCCTATTTTTTTAGAACGAGTCGAGGGAGTAGGCATTATTGGTAGAGAGGAAGTAATAAATTGGGGTTTATCGGGACCAATGCTGCGAGCTTCCGGAATACAATGGGATCTTCGTAAAGTTGATCATTATGAATGTTACGACGAATTTGATTGGGAGGTACAGTGGCAAAAAGAAGGAGATTCATTGGCTCGTTATCTAGTCCGAATTGGTGAAATGATAGAATCTATAAAAATTATTCAACAGGCTCTGGAAGGAATTCCAGGGGGACCCTATGAGAATTTAGAAATACGATACTTTGATAGAGAAAGGAATCCGGAATGGAATGATTTTGAATATAGATTTATTAGTAAAAAGCCTTCTCCTACATTTGAATTGCCGAAACAAGAACTTTATGTGAGAGTCGAAGCCCCAAAGGGAGAGCTGGGAATTTTTCTGATAGGGGATCAGAGTGGTTTTCCTTGGAGATGGAAAATCCGCCCCCCGGGTTTTATCAATTTGCAAATTCTTCCTCAGTTAGTTAAAAGAATGAAATTGGCTGATATTATGACGATACTAGGTAGTATAGATATCATTATGGGAGAAGTTGATCGTTGAAATGATAATTGATACACCAGAAGTACAAGATATTGATTCTTTTTCTAGATTAGAGTTTTTAAAAGAGGTTTATGGAATTATATGGGTGCTTATTCCTATTTTGACTCTTGTATTGGGAATCACAATAGGCGTACTGGTAATTGTATGGTTAGAAAGAGAAATATCCGCAGGGATACAACAACGTATTGGACCTGAATACGCCGGCCCTTTTGGAATTCTTCAAGCTCTAGCAGATGGGGCAAAACTAGTTTTCAAAGAAAATCTTCTTCCATCTAGGGGGGATACCCGTTTATTCAGTATCGGGCCATCCATAGCAGTCATATCAATTTTAGTAAGCTATTCAGTAGCTCCTTTTGGCTATCACCTTGTTTTAGCGGATCTCAATATCGGTGTTTTTTTATGGATTGCCATTTCTAGTATTGCTCCAATTGGACTTCTTATGTCAGGATACGGGTCAAATAATAAATATTCCTTTTTAGGTGGTCTACGAGCTGCTGCTCAATCGATTAGTTATGAAATACCATTAACTTTATGTGTGTTATCAATATCTCTACGTGCGATTCGTTGATACATAGACATAAACTTTTCTTTATTCCTTCCTTTCAAATCAAAGAAAGGGTTGGAATGAATTAAGTAGATATCTTCATTTTTTTTATTCATTATTCGGGTTGATGAACTAAATCAAATAGTTATATGAGTGAAAGAAAACAGCTTATATATAAATTCGCAGTAAAAAGATTGAGTCTCATTTTCTATGTATAAGAGTTAGAGAGTTAAGCGGAAATAAACATAAACAGAAGCGACCGTTTCCCCCAAGATTGGTTGATTAGTCATCCTGACTTGAAGCGGGCTCAAAAGATCAACCGTATTGAGTTTTCACTATCATTTGTATGTATTACCACAGGGGGGGGGTTGAACAAAAACGAGTGGGTGGTTAGAAACACCAAGATATGTAAAGGATTAGTAATAGAGATTTTGTAAATTCTCCAAAAGGACATTTTTACATAATATACAAACAAAGAATACTCATTGGGGCTTTAAGTTGGTAGAAATGATCAGGCAATACTCCCCACGACACGATTCCAATCCAGAGTATGCTCCTATCCACCGATTAAATAAATAACTATTGGGAACGAAATAATCCTTTACTTTATTTTGTAAGCCCCCTTTTTCTCAGAAATAGAAAGAAGAATAGGAACGAAAAAAAGAGAAAGAAATCCAATTCCAATAAAAAAAAAAAAAAAAAAGATACCTTTTTTATTTCCCAGATACATATTAATAGATATAGAATTTGTGTCATAATTCATGAATTAATTATAGAATTTTTTTCGTACGTGAAATAAACGGGTTATTGATATTTCTACAAGAAGTATTTTATTGAAGAATTAAGTTATTACTCAACAAAGAAGAATTTTAATTCTTATTGAAATTATTAAAGTTAAAGAAAGGGTGAGATCGATTCAGAAGTACTTTTTTATTTATTATTAAATAATTATAACAGACAGAATTCAATTGGTCTAATTTAGGACCGTCCAATAGATTTTGACTTTATACATCCTACAAACGTACCAAGATAAAATAATACTGACGCGATCCTTAGATTTATTTCTGGCCTTTAAGGAGCCGTATGAGGTGAAAATCTCATGTACGGTTCTGTAATAGCGATGATAACAGTAATGGTATCACCGACTATAATTATCTAACAGTTCAAGTACAATTGATATAGTTGAGGCGCAATCAAAATACGGTTTTTGGGGATGGAATTTGTGGCGTCAGCCTATAGGGTTTATCATTTTTATCATTTCTTCCCTAGCAGAATGTGAGAGATTACCTTTTGATTTACCCGAAGCAGAAGAAGAATTAGTAGCAGGTTATCAAACCGAATACTCGGGTATAAAATTTGGTTTATTTTATGTTGCTTCCTATCTAAACCTATTAGTTTCTTCATTATTTGTAACAGTTCTTTACTTGGGAGGTTGGAATATCTCTATTCCGGACATATATGTTTCTGAGCTTTTTGAAATAAATAAAACATGTGGAGTTTTTGGAGCGACAATTGGTATCTTTATTACATTAGCTAAAACTTATTTGTTCTTGTTCATTCCTATCACAACAAGATGGACTTTACCGAGGCTAAGAATGGACCAACTATTGAATCTTGGATGGAAATTTCTTTTACCTATTTCTCTCGGTAATCTATTATTAACAACTTCTTCCCAACTCTTTTCGCTGTAAGGTAAATTTACAACTTGTCTCAAACAAGAGAAATAAACAAACATAAAATTATTCATAATATATATTAATGATATGTTCTCTATGGTAACTGGGTTCATGAATTATGGTCAACAAACAGTACGAGCTGCAAGGTACATTGGTCAAAGTTTCATGATTACTTTATCTCACGCAAATCGTTTACCTGTAACTATTCAATATCCTTATGAAAAATTAATCACCGCGGAGCGTTTCCGCGGTCGAATCCATTTTGAATTTGATAAATGTATTGCTTGTGAAGTATGTGTTCGTGTATGTCCTATAGATCTACCCGTTGTTGATTGGAAATTGGAAACTGATATTCGCAAGAAACGGTTGCTTAATTACAGTATTGATTTCGGAGTCTGTATATTTTGTGGTAATTGCGTTGAGTATTGTCCAACAAATTGTTTATCAATGACTGAAGAATATGAACTTTCTACTTATGATCGTCACGAATTGAATTATAATCAAATTGCTTTGGGTCGTTTACCAATGTCAGTAATTGACGATTATACAATTCGAACAATTTTTAATTCGCCTCAAAAAAAAAATAAGTAAATCTCTTGATTAAAGAATAATTTATAATTACTTTACTAAGACTATTACTTTACTAATAAATAATACTAAGGTTCATTTTTTTTTTTTTGATCTAATCTAAAGGAATCGGGTTTCTTTCGTTTTGTTTGGTCAATAACTAAAAATCCCAACTATTGATTAGTTGGTTAAGAATCACGTCTTAATTTGGATTGAAAATCCATTAATTAATCCATTAATTAATATATCTGTAATTATTTTTACATATATAGTTTCAAATGAGAACTACTCTTTCAGATAACGAATTAAATTAGTCCAATAATTGTACTTACATTTATTCATATCCCTTAGGATTTAATTAGGAATTGCTCAAAAATTATAATTTTTTTTCTGTTCGGATTTCAATAAGGTCATGAAAAACATTTCGATTTATTTATCTCTTATTTTACATATAATGGATTTGCCCGGACCAATACATGATTTTCTTTTAGTCTTTCTGGGATCGGTTCTTATACTAGGAGGTATGGGAGTGGTATTATTTACCAACCCCATTTATTCTGCCTTTTCATTGGGACTGGTTCTTGTTTGTATATCCTTATTCTATATTCTATTAAACTCCTATTTTGTAGCTGCTGCACAACTTCTTATTTACGTGGGAGCTATAAATGTTTTAATCGTATTTGCTGTGATGTTTATGAATGGTTCAGAATATTACAAAGATTTGAATCTTTGGACCGTTGGGGATGGGGTTACTTTGCCAGTTTGTACAAGTATT